AAAAGGGAGGTTTGTGATGATTTTGAAATCTTTTATACTAGATAATCTAGTATCCTTATGCATGAAGATAATTAATTCGGTCGTTGTGGTCGGACTCTATTATGGATTTCTGACCACATTCTCCATAGGGCCCTCTTATCTCTTCCTTCTCCGAGCTCGGGTTATGGAAGAAGGAACCGAGAAGAAAGTATCAGCAACAACTGGTTTTATTACGGGACAGCTCATGATGTTCATATCGATCTATTATGCGCCTTTGCATCTAGCATTGGGTAGACCTCATACAATAACTGTCATAGCTCTACCCTATCTTTTATTTCATTTCTTCTGCAATAATCACAAACACTTTTTGAATTATGGATCCACTAATCAAAATTCAATGCGTAATTTTAGCATTCAAAGGATATTCCTGAATAATCTTATTTTTCAGTTATTGAACCTTTTCATTTTACCAAGTTCAATGTTAGTCAGATTAGTCAACATTTATATGTTTCGATGCAACAACCCATTTTTATTTCTAACAAGTAGTTTTGTTGGTTGGTTAATTGGTCACATTTTATTCATGAAATGGGTTGGATTGGTATTAGTCTGGATACAGAAAAATAATTCTATTAAATCGAATGTACTTATTCGATCTAATAAGTACATTATGTCAGAATTGAGAAATTTGATGTCTCGAATCTTTATTATTTTTTTATTTATTTCCTCAATATACTATCTAAGTAGAACACCACTGCCTATTTTTATTTTCAATAAAAAACTGTCAAAAATTCAAGAAAGAGGTGAAATTGATAAAAAAAAAAAGATAGGTGTAGAAAGAACTTCCAAAACGAAGTTAACTAAACAAGAAAAAAAAAAATCCAACGCGGAATATCTTTCTGCTTATCTTTTTTCAAAGGAAAGAGAGAATTCCTACAAAATCGATGAAAGAGAGGAGAAAGATATCTTTCGATTGGAAAAACCTCTTTTAAGGATTATTTTCGATTATAAACGATGGAATCGTCCTTTGCGATATATAAAAAATGATAAATTAGAAAATGCTGTAAGAAATGAAATGTCACAATTCTTTTTTCATATATGTCAAAGTGATGCAAAAGAAAGAATATCTTTTACGTATCCGTCTAGTTTATCAACTTTTCTTGAAATGATGCAAAGAAAGACGTCTCTCTTCACAACAGAAAAACTCTCCTATGATGAATTGGATAATTATTGGAGTTCGATTAATGAACAAAAAAGAAACGACCTAAGTAATCAATTTCTAAATAGGGCCGAAGCTCTAGATAAGGAATTTTTTGCTTTGGATGTACTCGAAAAAAAGATTAGATTATGTAATGATGAGACTAAAAAATACTTACCTAAAATATATGATCCTTTCTTGAACGGACCCTATCGCGGACGAATCAAAAAAAGTTTTTTATTCTCAATCCAGAATAAAACTTCCACAAAAAACTACATTTTTTTAAATAAGATTCACGCCATCCTTCTTAATATTAATACTGATTATCCAGACTTTGAACCTAAAATAGATAACTTTGAACAGAAAATGGATAGATTTGATAAAAAATCATTATCAAATGAAATTCGTTTTTTTTTTAACTTGATGAGTGAATTTTCTGCAAAATCAGTATCCAATTTAAATTTTAAAGGACTTTATTTATTTCGAGAACATGAAAAGATGGATTCCGAAGCTAAAAAAAAGATGAAATTTTTATTCGACGCAATTCTAACTGATGCGAACGATAAAACAATTATAAATAGAAAAAAATGTATTGGAATAAAAGAAAGCAGAAAAAAAGTTCCTCGGTGGGCATACAAATTAATTGACCAAGTAGAACACCTGGAAAGCGATCGTCAAACAGAAAATTTTGAGATTCGTTCAAGAAAAGCCAAACGTGTAATAATTTATACTGATAACTCAGAGAATGCCGATGCTTATACGGATCCCAAGGATACTCATAATTCTCATGAAAAAGATGAATTTGCTTTAATACGTTATTCACAACAACCGGATTTTAGGCGAGACATAATCAAAGGATCTAGACGCGCTCAAAGACGAAAAACTGTTAATTGGAAAATCCTTCAAGCAAGTGCACATTCTCCTCTTTTTTTGGACAAAATTGACAAATCCTCTTTCTTTTCTTTTGAGATTTTTGAGCCAATGAAAATCTTTATTCTAAATTGGATGCGTAAAAATAAAAAGAAAGAATTGAAAATTTCAGATTATACAGAGGAAAAGAAAAAAGAGATTAAGAAAAAAGAGGAAGCAAAGCGTATGGAAATAGCGGAAGCCTGGGATAACATTTTATATGCTCAAGTAATAAGAGGTTTTTTATTAGTAACCCAATCGATTATTAGAAAATATATTCTATTACCCTCATTGATAATAACTAAAAATATCGTTCGTATACTATTATTTCAATCTCCCGAATGGTCAGAGGATTTAAAGGATTGGAATAGAGAAATGTATATTAAATGCACCTATAATGGCGTTCCGTTATCCGAAACAGAATTTCCGAAAAACTGGCTAACTGAGGGTATTCAAATAAAGGTCCTTTTTCCTTTTCGTCTGAAACCTTGGCACAGATATAGATCTAAGCTACGATCCCCTCAAAAGGAAAAGAATCCAATGAAAAAAAAAGTGAAAAAAATGGATTTCTTCTTTTTTACAGTTTTCGGAATGGAAGTAGAATTTCCCTTTTCTTCTTCTCCCCGAAACCGACGTTCGTTTTTTGATCCCATTTTTAAAGAACTTAAAAAAAAAATAAAAAATTGGAAAAAGAATATTTTTCTAGTTCTAAAAGTATTAAACGAAAGAACAAAATTTTTTCTAAATATCACAAAAGAAAAAGCACAATGGATCATCCAAAGTATTCTCAAAAGGATTCTATTTCTAAAAGAAAAAATAAAAAAACTATCATTATCAAATCTTTTATTTATATTTGGATTAAGAAAAATCAAAATATATGAATTGGATGAAATTCAAAAAGATTCAACAAAAAGTAAGAGTAATCCCATGATTTACGAATCCACCATTCCAATTCAATCTATTAATTGGACAGACTGTTCATTGACAGAAAAAAAAATAAAAGATCTGAATGATAGAACAAAGAGGATCATAAAACAAATAGAAAAATTAAAAAAAGACAAGAAAAAAGGTTCAGAGAGAAATATTTGTTCTAAGAAAACAACTTATGATGATAAAAGATTAGAATTACAAAAAAATATTTGGCAGATATTACAAAAAAGAAATGTTCGATTATCCCGCAAATCACATTATTTTTTGAAATTTCTCATAGAAAGGGTATATATAGATATCTTTCTATCTATCATTAATATTCCTAAAATCAATGTACAACTTTTTCTTGAATCACCAAAAAAAATTCTTAATAAAAACATTTACAATAATGAAGCAAATGAAGAAAGAAAAAGAAGTGATAAAAAAAATAAAAGTCTAATTCACTTTATTTCTACTATAAAAAAATCAATTTGTAATATTAGGAATACGAATTCACAGAATTTTTGTGACGTATCCTCTTTGTCACAAGCATATGTATTTTACAAATTATCACAAATCCAAGTTATTAACTTAGATAAGTATAAATTACGATCCGTTTTTGAATATCATGGAACACCTCTTTTTCTTAAGAATGAAATAAAGGATTCTTTTTTTGGAGTACAAGGAATATCTCATTCCAAATTAAAACATAAGAGCGCTCTCAATTCTGTAATTAATCAATGGACAAATTGGTTAAAAGGTCATTATCAATACGATTTATCTCAGAATGGATGGTCTAGATTAGTATCCAAAAAATGGCGAAATAAAATGAATGAACACCATGTGACTCAAAATAAAGATTTAATCAAATATCATTCATATGAAAAAAACGAATTAATTCTTTACAAAAAACAAGAAATAAACCCATTAAAAAAAAAAGAAAAAATGAAAAAACAATATCGGTATGATCTTTTATCATATAAATCTATTAATTATGCGGATTATGCAGATAAGAAGGACTCATATATTTATGGATATAGATCGTCATTCCAAGCAAATAATAACCAAGCGATTTCTTATAATTACAACACACGTAAAAAAAAAAAATTGGATATGACGGATGATATTCCTATCAAGAATTATATAGTAGAAGATTCTATTCTAGATGTGGAAAAAAATCTGGATAGAAAGTGTTTTGATTGGAGAATTTTGAATTTTTGTCTTAGAAATAAAGTGCATTTGGGGGGTTCGATCGATACCGATTATTATTTTACGCTTCATCAAGAAATCAACCCATCCAATAAAAAAAAAAACCTTTTTGATTGGATGGGAATGAATGTAGAAATATTAAATCGTTCTATAGCGAATCGGGAATTTGTTTTCTTCTCTAAAGATTTTATATTTTATAATGCATATACGAGTAACCCATGGATCATCCCAATCAAATTCCTTTTTTTGAATTTGAATGTAAATAAAAATGCTAGTGAAAAGAAAAAGATCACGGAAAAGAAAAAAATAGATATTTTTAGACCATGGAAAAAAAAAAAATATCTTGAATTCGAGTTAGAGACTCGAAATAAAGTAAAAACAGAATATGCAAGTCGAATAAATCTTGAAGCATCCCTTTCAAAGAAAGAAAAAAATCTTAAAGAAGATTATGCAGGATCCGACATAAAAAAGGGTGTAAAAAAAAATAGATACACGAACAACATCGAAGCAGAACTTAATTGCTTCCTAAGAAGGTATTTGCTTTTTCAATTGAACTGGCATGATTGCTTAAATGAAAGAATAATGAATAATATCCAAGTATATTGTCTCCTGCTTAGACTGAAAAATCTAAAAGAAATTGCTATAGCCTCTATTCAAAGAGGAGAACTAAGTCTAGATATTCTAAAATTTAAGAATCAGAAGGATTTCACTCTTACAGAATTGAATAAAAATACGGAATTGATGAAAAAAAAAGGAATATTGAGTATCGAACCAATTCGTCTGTCTAGAAAAAACCATGAACAATTTAATATGTATCAAACCATAGGCCTTTCGTTGATTCATAAGAGAAAGCACCAAATTAATCAAAGATACCGAGAAAAAAGCTACGTTGATAAGAAAAATTTGGATAAATCCATTAAAAAATCCATAAGAGATCAAAAGCTGACTGAAAATAAAGAAAAAAATAATTATGATTTGCTTGTTCCTGAAAATATTTTATCCGCTAGACGTCGTAGAGAATTGAGAATTCTAATTTCTTTCAATCCTAAGAATAGAAATAGTGTGCATAGAAATAAGACATTTTACAATGAGAATAAAGTGAATAATTGCTGTCAAGTTTTGGCTACAAGTAAAGATCTTGATAGAGAAAAAAAAAAACTAATTAATTTAAAGTTATTTCTTTGGCCAAATTATCGATTAGAAGATTTAGCTTGTATGAATCGCTATTGGTTTGATACCAATAATGGCAGCCGTTTCAGTATGGTAAGGATCCATATGTATCCCCGATTGAAAATTCGTTAATCTACATTTTTCTTTTTTTTTTTTTTTTTTCTATTTCTCGTAACATATCTGATATGTGAAAACAAATAGATGCACATACCCAGTGTCTTACCCTCTATTCTGAGACACGATACTAATTCAATGATATATCCTACCTATTAGATCTATAACTGAATCAACAAAATCTTCTTATTTGAAGTCTACAATTTTGCTTTTGTGAATGCATAAATATAGTATTTTTTGTATACCTATTTGAATTGGGTTGATTAATCAAAATTTATTTGAAAAATGAAATCAGGAACTCTTAAGAAAATTAAGATTATTGTATATACCAAATTGAAAATGAGTGTCATTATTATTATTGATCAATAAAAAAATCTAGACTCTATAAAAAAAAAGGGGGGGGAAGACAAGCTTTCATTTTTTTATGGTAAAAAAATCATTTATATCCGTTATTTCACAAGAAAAAAAAGAAGAAAACCCGGGATTGATTGAATTTCAAGTATTCAATTTAACCAATAAGATACGAAGACTTACTTCACATTTGGAATTGCACAGAAAAGACTATTTATCTCAAAGGGGTTTACGTAAAATTCTGGGAAAACGGAAACGACTCCTGTCTTATTTGTCAAAGAAAAATGGAATACGTTATAAAAAATTAATTAATCAGTTGGATATTCGGGAACCACAAACTAATTAATTTGAAGAGTCGTTTTGAATTATTCGATTTATTAGATCTTGAATTTTGATGAACTCATTTTTGTTTTAAGCAATTCATGGAAGAATGAATCGAGGAAAAACCTATGAATGCCCCCGCTACAAGAAAAGACTTCATGATAGTCAATATGGGTCCTCACCACCCATCAATGCATGGTGTTCTTCGACTTATTGTTACTCTAGATGGTGAGGATGTTATTGATTGTGAACCAATATTGGGTTATTTACATAGAGGGATGGAAAAAATTGCAGAAAACCGAACAATTGTACAATATCTGCCTTATGTAACCCGTTGGGATTATTTAGCTACTATGTTCACAGAAGCAATAACCGTAAATGGACCGGAACAGTTAGGAAATATTCAAGTACCTAAAAGAGCCAGCTATATTCGAGTAATTATGTTGGAGTTGAGTCGTATAGCTTCTCACCTACTATGGCTGGGACCTTTTATGGCGGATATTGGTGCACAAACCCCTTTCTTCTATATTTTCAGAGAAAGAGAATTAATATATGATCTATTCGAAGCTGCCACAGGTATGAGAATGATGCATAATTTTTTTCGTATCGGAGGGGTAGCGGCTGATCTACCTCATGGCTGGATAGATAAATGTTTGGATTTCTGCGATTATTTTTTAACAAGGGTTGTTGAATATCAAAAACTTATTACGCGAAATCCCATTTTTTTAGAACGGGTTGAGGGAGTAGGCATTGTTGGTGGAGAGGAAGTAATAAATTGGGGTTTATCAGGACCAATGCTTCGGGCTTCCGGAATACAATGGGATCTACGTAAAATTGATCATTATGAATGTTACGAGGAATTTGATTGGGAAGTTCAATGGCAAAAAGAAGGAGATTCATTAGCTCGTTATTTAGTACGAATTGGTGAAATGGTAGAATCCATAAAGATTATTCAACAGGCTCTGGAAGGAATTCCGGGAGGTCCATATGAGAATTTAGAAATCCGTTGCTTTGATAGAGAAAAGGATCCAGAATGGAATGATTTTGAATATCGATTCATTAGTAAAAAGCCGTCTCCGACTTTTGAATTACCGAAACAAGAACTTTATGTGAGAGTTGAAGCCCCAAAGGGAGAATTAGGAATTTTTCTAATAGGGGATCAGAATGGTTTTCCTTGGAGATGGAAAATTCGTCCCCCCGGTTTTATCAATTTGCAAATTCTTCCTCAGTTAGTTAAAAGAATGAAATTGGCTGATATTATGACAATACTAGGTAGCATAGATATCATTATGGGAGAAGTTGATCGTTGAAATGATAATTGATACAACAGAAGTACAAGATATCAATTCTTTTTCCAGATTGGAATCTTTAAAAGAGGTGTATGGAATTATATGGATACTTGTCCCTATTTTGATTCTTGTATTGGGAATCACAATAGGTGTGCTAGTGATTGTATGGTTAGAAAGAGAAATATCCGCAGGGATACAACAGCGTATTGGGCCTGAATACGCCGGTCCTTTGGGAGTTCTTCAAGCTCTAGCAGATGGAACAAAACTACTTTTCAAAGAGAATCTTATTCCATCTAGGGGAGATATTCGTTTATTCAGTATTGGACCATCCATATCAGTCATATCAATTCTAGTAAGCTATTCAGTAATTCCTTTTGGCTATAACTTTGTTTTAGCTGATCTCAATATCGGTGTTTTTTTATGGATTGCTATTTCAAGTATTGCTCCCATTGGACTTCTTATGTCAGGATATGGGTCAAATAATAAATATTCCTTTTTGGGTGGTCTACGGGCTGCTGCTCAATCGATTAGTTATGAAATACCATTAACTCTATGCGTGTTATCAATATCTCTACGTGTGATTCGTTGAGACATAAACTTTTCCATGCTCCTTTCTTTTCGTCTTTATTTCTTTTCTTCTTTTTTATTTATAGGAAATTTATAGGAAAGGGGTAGAAAAGGGGTAGAAAAAATGGAATAGATATCCTGATTTTTTTATTTTCATTATTTTTATTCGGAATTCGGATTGATGAACTAAATCAGATAGTTATATGAGTGAAATAAAACAGCTTCCATTTATTCATTATTCATTATTCATTGATTTAAGATTGAATATTCTCTAATTTTAATTATTAATTTAATGAAATTGAAATTCAATATCAATATATTTAGTAATAAAAAAAAAAAGATATATATTTATAGATATATATTTGTATTTTGAATATATAATATTTAAGAATATAATAAACTATTTCATTTTAATATAATATTAAATATTAATATAAAATCTTTTAAAATTCTTAATATATATATATTAATATATAATATATAGATATAGAATTAATATACTATGATTTGAATTTCATTTGAATCTGCAGTAAAAATATTGAGTCTCATTTTCTATGTATAAGAATTAAGTGGAAAAATATTATAAGCGGAAGAGAGTGTTTACCCCAAAATTGGTTGATTAGTCATCCTGTTTTGAAGCGGGCTCAAAAGACCAACCTTATTGAGTTTTCACTATCGTTTGTATGAATTACCATAAGGGAAAATTGATAAAAAATGCGTGGATGGTTAGAAACACCAAGATACACAAAGGATTAGTAATGGAGATTATGTAAATTCTCCAAAAGAGCATTTCTGCATAATATAAAAAAGAATACAAATTGGGGCTTTAAGTTGGTAGAAAAAATCAGGCAGTACTCCCCACAATTCCGATCCAGAGTATGCTCCTATCCACTCATTAAATAAATAACTATCAGAAACGAAAAAATCCTTTAATATTTTTTAAGTCCCTTTTTATTTTGCACATAAAAAAAAGAAGAATAGGAACGAAAAAAAAAACAAAAGAATAGAATACAAAAAAGAGGGATCCCTTTGTATTCTTTCTTATATCCATATTCATGGAAATACAATTTATGTCATAATTCATAAACTAGTGTCGAATTTTTTTACGTAATCGAAAACGACGGGTTATTGAGAATTCTAAAGGAGTATTTTATTGAATTGAAGAGTTCAATTATTACTCAACAAATTCAAATTATTAAGGGATGAGATCAATTCAGAAGTACCTTTTTTGTATTTATTATTATAACAGACAGAATTCAATTGGTCTAATTCAGGACCGTCCAATGGATTTGAATCTTATCTATCCTAGGGATATATCAAGATAAATAACCGGCCCGGTCCCTTAGATTTATTTATGGCCTTCGAGGAGCCGTATGAGGTGAAAATCTCATGTACGGTTCTGTAATAGCGATGGGAACAGTAATGTTATCACCGACTAGGATTATCTAACAGTTTAAGTACAGTTGATATAGTTGACGCGCAATCAAAATATGGTTTTTGGGGATGGAATTTATGGCGTCAACCTATAGGTTTTATCATTTTTCTAATTTCGTCCCTAGCGGAATGTGAAAGATTACCTTTTGATTTACCAGAAGCAGAAGAAGAATTAGTAGCAGGTTATCAAACCGAATATTCGGGTATCAAATTTGGTTTATTTTACGTTGCTTCCTATTTAAACTTATTAGTTTCTTCATTATTTGTAACAGTTCTTTACTTGGGCGGTTGGAATATCTCTATTCCGTACATATTTGTTTCTGAGCTTTTTGAAATAAATAAAACATGTGGAGTTTTTGGAACTACAATTGGTATCTTTATTACATTAGCTAAAACTTATTTGTTCTTGTTCCTTTCTATCACAACAAGATGGACTTTGCCTAGGCTAAGAATGGATCAATTATTAAATCTTGGATGGAAATTTCTTTTACCTATTTCTCTGGGTAATCTATTATTAACAACTTCGTTTCGACTATTTTCACTGTAAAAGATT